CTAATTGTTCAATTTGACTCTGTAGTAATAAGATCGGCTAAGCCTTATTTGGCCACCCCAGGAACAAGAGTTCAAAGGCATTATGGGGAAATCATTTATGGAGGGGATATATTAGTTACATTTATATATGAAAAATCGAGGTCTAGTGATATAACACAAGGTCTTCCAAAAGTGGAACAAGTCTTAGAAGCTCGTTCGATTGATTCAATATCCATGAATCTAGAAAGTAGGATTGATGGTTGGAACGAACATATAACAAGAATTCTAGGGAATTCTTGGGGATTCTTGATTGGAGCTGAGCTAACTATGGCGCAAAGTCGTATTTCTTTGGTTAATAGGATCCAAAGTGTTTATCGATCCCAGGGGGTGCAGATCCATAATAGGCATATAGAACTTATTGTACGTCAAATAACATCAAAAGTCTTGGTTTCAGAAGATGGAATGTCTAATGTTTTTTTGCCCGGAGAACTAATTGGGTTGTTGCGGGCGGAACGAACGGGGCGCGCTTTGGAAGAAGCGATCTGCTATCGAGCTATCTTATTGGGAATAACGAGAGCATCTCTAAATACTCAAAGTTTTATATCCGAAGCGAGTTTTCAAGAAACTGCTCGAGTTTTAGCAAAAGCAGCTCTCCGGGGCCGGATCGATTGGTTGAAGGGACTAAAAGAAAACGTTGTTCTGGGGGGGATGATACCTGCCGGTACCGGATTCAAGGGATTCGTACACCGTTCAAATCAACAAAAGAACATTTCCTTGAAAACAAAAAAAAAGAATCTATTCGAGGGAGAAATGAGAGATATTTTGTTTTACCATAGAGAATTATTTGATTCTTGTCTTTCAAAGAATTTCCACGATAGACCAAAACAACAATGATTTCTGGGATTTAATACAAGAGATTCATCCTTTTTATCTTCTCTGTATTTGTTATGGTTATTTAATTTAGTAATAAAATAAAGAAATTCAAATAATAACAAATAGAAAGAAATTAGTGGTTTGGGTTGTGTATCAATGGCCAATCCGCCTTAGAAAAGAAGGTTCCGTTGGAACAATTACTTATTTCAGGATACCTCGTCTCTTTATTAAATAAAAAAAGGGAAAGTGTGGGGAGAAATGACAAGAAGATATTGGAACATCAATTTGGAAGAGATGATGGAGGCGGGAGTTCATTTGGGTCACGGGATTCGGAAATGGAATCCTAGAATGGCACCTTATATCTATGCAAAACGGAAGGGCATTCATATTATAAATCTTACTAGAACTGCTCGTTTTTTATCAGAGGTCTGTGATTTAGTTTTTGATGCAGCAAGCAGAGGAAAACAATTTTTAATTGTTGGGACAAAATGGAAAGTAGCTGATTCAGTAGCACGGGCTGCAATAAGGGCTCGATCCCATTATGTTAATAAAAAGTGGCTTGGAGGTATGTTAACGAATTGGTCCACTACAAAAAGGAAACTTCAAAAATTCAGGGACTTGAGAGTGGAACAAAAGACGGGGAGACTCGCCCGTCTTCCGAAGAGAGATGCAGCCATGTTGAAGAGACAATTATCTCGCTTGCAAAGATATCTGGGTGGGATTAAATATATGACAGAGTTACCTGATATTGTAATCATCGTTGATCAACAAGAAGAATATAAGGCCCTTCGAGAATGTATTACTTTGGGAATTCCAACGATTTGTTTAATCGATACAAATTGTGATCCGGATCTCGCAGATATTTCGATTCCGGCGAACGATGATTCTATAGCTTCAATCCGATTAATTCTTACCAAATTAGTATTTGCAATTTGTGAGGGCCGCTTATATAAGAAATCCTTGATTCAAGATAAAATCAAAAATTGACTTCGTAAACTCGATAATAGAATCGGTTACTATTCCTGAATCTCAAAAAATATATAAAAACGACTGGGGATTTTATGTGATTAATCGGTATCCTAAATATAAAATTCAAGTAGACAAGTCGAGAAATAGATAATAGATGGTTGAATCAAAATAATTTCTTTTAAAGTGATATTTCAGTCAGAGGACAATATGAATGTTCTATCATACTCAATCAACACGCTAAAGGGGTTATACGATATATCCGGTGTGGAAGTAGGCCAACATTTCTATTGGCAAATAGGGGGGTTCCAAATCCATGGCCAGGTACTTATTACTTCTTGGGTTGTAATTGCTATCTTATTAGGTTCAGCTGCTATAGCTGTTCGGAATCCACAAACCATTCCGACTGGCGGTCAGAATTTCTTTGAATATGTCCTTGAATTCATTCGAGACGTGAGCAAAACTCAAATTGGAGAAGAATATCGCCCCTGGGTTCCCTTTATTGGGACTATGTTTCTATTTATTTTTGTTTCTAATTGGTCAGGGGCTCTTTTACCTTGGAAAATCATACAGTTACCTCACGGGGAGTTAGCCGCACCCACGAATGATATAAATACTACTGTTGCTTTAGCTTTACTAACGTCGGTAGCCTATTTCTATGCGGGTCTTACAAAAAAAGGATTAGGTTATTTTGGTAAATACATTCAACCAACTCCAATTCTTTTACCCATTAACATCTTAGAAGATTTCACAAAACCTCTATCACTTAGTTTTCGACTTTTCGGAAATATATTAGCGGATGAACTAGTCGTTCTTGTTCTTGTTTCTTTAGTACCTTTAGTGGTTCCTATACCTGTCATGTTCCTCGGATTATTTACAAGCGGTATTCAGGCTCTTATTTTTGCAACTTTAGCCGCAGCTTATATAGGCGAATCCATGGAGGGCCATCATTGATTAGTCTTAGAAAGAGTCCTTTTTTTAGCTTAGATCAAGGCAATATATGTGTGGCTCAAGATACTCTATTCTATCAGGATAATCTCTTTCTATTTTCTAAATATACAAATAGAGTCTACGATAATAGAAAAACGATCTTCGAGAAGTTTCAACTAAAGGGGAGTTGGTTAGTAGAGAGGGGTCGCGCCAGGTATGATGTGTAATCCAATGGCTATAAGTTAACTCTTGTAGATTAGATGTTTCGAAGAATGATTCGAAAATCCGATTGAATTTAAGATAGAATGGGCAGTTTACGTTATGGAAGAAAGATATGTATATTTGATATTGGATATTGACAAGTTATATATGAACTAATATTTATATTTCATTAGCCCTACTTGTCTAAATTAAGATAGGTATGATATGCCAGTCGAAGCCCTTCCGTTTCGTTTATGACTGTAAATTGAATGAATAAACAGAGAAAATAAAGAAAAAGATCGAAGAATGATTAGAAAAGGAAATGAAAAAACTCAAGTTGGATTGATTCGGAAAGACTCTACAAATAGGAAATAAAAAAGATGAAGTCTTTCTAATGATCTAATGATTCAATAATATTCTTATTTCTATTTCAATTTGGAGTTTTTAGTTATTTTGACTAGATGAATATTAGCAATAGAATAATTAAGTCATAATTCATTGGTTGATTGTATCATTAACCATTTCTTTTTTTTTGTGTGAGGAACTTATCATGAATCCACTGATTTCTGCCGCTTCCGTTATTGCTGCTGGATTGGCTGTAGGACTTGCTTCTATTGGGCCTGGAATTGGTCAAGGTACTGCTGCGGGCCAAGCTGTAGAGGGTATTGCGAGACAGCCCGAGGCAGAGGGAAAAATACGAGGTACTTTATTGCTTAGTTTGGCCTTTATGGAAGCTTTAACAATTTATGGATTGGTTGTAGCATTGGCGCTTTTATTTGCGAATCCTTTTGTTTAATCCGAGAAAAGAAAAAGAAATAGGGGAAATACATATTTCTTTTCGCGTATTGGACTTGCAGGTTGCTTTTTCACATTATATCAAAATATCGTTCCCACACAATTACTTATTCGTTGAGAAACTAACCTGCGGGAAGGACTGATTTGAGGATGAGGAATTAGTGTTACTCACTTCCTTTCTTCCTTCCCCCTTTTAGTCCAAAGGAGAGGTGTTGCAACAAAAGAGGTATTTCGCAATTCACATGAAACCTAGTACCTAATTCTATTCCAATAAGTCTTATTCTTATTGTTTATTGGGAATCTCAATTAAAAAAAGACAATTCATTTCGAAATTGAATCGATTTTTGAATCGATTTTCTATTTAGAAGTAGCAAAGAGGTGAAGCAATACAACGATTTTTTTAGTTTATCTATAAGAGGAGCTCATATGAAAAATGTAACCGATTCTTTCGTTTTCTTGGGTCACTGGCCATCCGCCGGGAGTTTCGGGTTTAATACCGATATTTTAGCAACAAATCTAATAAATCTCAGCGTAGTGATTGGTGTATTGATCTTTTTTGGAAAGGGAGTGTGTGCGGGTTGTTTATTTCAAGAATAGGTTGGATTCAACCAGCTGTACCTCTTTTTTTTCTTTATAACTAAGGACGAAAGGTACATGATTTCGCGAATTACTTCTGAATAAATAAAGAAACCATATGTAAGAACCATAGCATTTCGCGATTTGTTGGTAAATATACTTTGATTCTCTATCAACCAATAATGGGGGACCATTAACATGGTTAAAGCTAAACCGTTTGAAGTCTAGGCACAGCATGGTATTCTTTCTACCACTATATTAATACCGAAATGGTTTTAAAAAAAGAATAGTTCGAATTTTATCGATATAGAACACTCATGTCGATAAAATGATTTGAATCCTTTATTGGAAAAATGTTCATCCTTTTTTTATTAATATTGATAGTAAATAAATGTCAAACGCTGAGTCGATGACCTACATATAAAGTAAGACAAATTTTTGGATTTGAAGTGAAGAAAAAAAAAAAACAACTTTGCTGACAATTACTTATTTTTTAGTTTTTGTTTGGTCAGAAGAGTCCTCTGAATATTCTGGTCTTTTTTTTTTTATTAGTGATACTTTATTTTTGGAATATGAACAGAGAAGAGAGGATAGGTTCATTACATTCAAAAAAGATATGGAAATTCGCCATAAATAATTGAAGTAATTGAACGTGAGAGCCAAATGAATTGAAAGATTCA